CGAACCGTGGGAATAAAATATTTTATTCCCACGGCCCATTCACAAAATAATTCTTATATACAACGCACTTTGTTGTATTCGTAAGATCCTTTCTCGAATTCAATTAGATGTTAATGTAAACGACCCATAACTATGTAGCCCTATTCCTAATAGATTTACCCCAAAATAGCATATCCAAATAATAAGAAAGCCTATAGACGCCACAATTGACGAGTTTGCACCCTGCGGGTTTCTATTTGTTCGAGTATGTAAATAAATCGCGAACACGATCCAAGTAATAAATGCCCAAGTTTCCTTTGGGTCCCAATTCCAATACGATCCCCATGCTTCGTTAGCCCATACTGCTCCCGAAAGAATACCTATGGTTAAAAATGAAAACCCTAGACTAATAACCCGATAACTCCAATAATCGAATTGTTGAATCAATTGATACCTGTAATAATTCTTAGCATAAAAAAAAGAAGTATTTTCGAAAAGATTGCTTCTTTCATTCATGTATTCGATTTCACCAAAGAAAAATGACTCATTTAAGAAAAGGTTACTTTTAGAAAAAATCTTTCTATTTTTTCGAAATGTAATGACTAGAAGTGCTACTGATAATAATGATCCACATAAAAGGGACGCATAGCCCAATATCATCATAGTTACGTGCATTATTAACCACTCGGATTGAAGAGCAGGTACTAATATCGAAGATTGGTTTATTTCAGTTAAAAGCCCTGAAGTAGCAAAGCCTTGGGTAAAAACAGCACTTGAACCGGTTATTATGCTTAAAGAATTTTTATTTTTTTTGAAATACGGAACTATATGAATAAGGGAGAAACTCCATGAAAGGAAGATTAATGATTCAGATAAATCACTTAGTGGGAAATGCCCCGAATAAATCCAACGGGTAACTAAAAATCCTGTTATACAGAAAAAACTAACTATCATGCCCTTTTCGGACGAATCGTATAGTTGTACTATTTCATTTACGAAAAAAAAGGTTATCAAACGAATTGTAATTACGCTTGAAACGATCGAAAAGGAAATATGAGTTAATATATGTTCTAAGGTTGAAAATATCATAAAAAATCTTAAAAAAGAAGAGTCTCATCGGGAGTTGAATTCATTATAGGATCTATTTCTGTTTTTTAGAAGATGACATGCCGCCACTCGGACTCGAACCGAGATGCTCTAGCACTGCTTCCTAAGAGCAGCGTGTCTACCAATTTCACCATAGCGGCTTGTCTTGAACTTATAATAGCCGATGAATAGAGAATAAACAATCGTCAAGATTGAAGAAGGCAATTTAGTGTAATATTTTCTTTTTCAGAAAAGTTTCAAATTACTCAATAAAACTTCGTTCAAATAGAGATTTGAAAGTTCGTTATTTTAGTTTATGGTCTTAGTGGCCTTCGTGGATTTTATGCTCTCCCCAGACCCCAGAATTTTGAACTCTTGGAACTTGAACGTTCTCCCTTCAATCAAGAGTCAATCAAGAGATACAACTCAACAAAATGTTTTTTGTTTTCATTTTTTAATGAACCATTTCTCATTTATTTAATTTCAGAAATAGAAATTCATACAGAATATTCTCACTAAGGTCTTGATTAGGTTGATAACAAGAGATATATGGAGAACCAATATAGTAATTCATAGAAATATAAATAACTATTAAGAAAATTGTCTCAAATTATTTCAAAAACAGAATCTATTAGTTTCAACCCTTTAATTAAAATTAAATTAACTAAAGATCTTATATTCGTTCTTCTATAGATAGAGAAAAAGAGATAAAATAAAAAAAATTGTTATTATTGTAATAAATAGGTGGATGGGGAAAACAAGCCTCCCCATCGTGTAATGATAAAATCTACATAAAAAGAAAGCGAAACCTTTTTATTTTTATCTTGTATTTAGTTGTTTGTTAATAAAATCTTGCTTTTTTCTTTTTTAAAAAAGCATTAATATTTTTAGAATTCAGTAAAGAATTCTTAGTTTTTAAAATAAAAATAAAAGAGTAAAATGAGTTTCATTTCATATTGATTAGCTCAACTCAATAGATAATAGATAATGGAGATTTGAAATTTTTATATAAAATATGAAATAAATATGAAATGGTTGAATTTTTCGAGTCGATTCATATTTTTTTATTACTTATTTATTTGTTTTTGTTTGCTGCACAAAAAAACTTTTTGAATTCCCGGTAGAAAGAGATTTCCCTAACGAAAAAGCTTTTAACGCTGTCCAATACCCCCTTTTTTTCCAAATATTTTTACGAATACGCTTTTTTGATGTAGAAATACGCTTTTTTGGAACTGCCATTTAATTTAAATTAAAAGCTTTTTATTTTAGTTGGATGTGAAAGACATCTATTGTTCAAAACAAAAACTTCGATCCTATTCATTCTATTTATTCTCGAATGAATTGAATCGTTTCTTCAGAAAAATAAATCTAGATAGGGGAAAGATATGTTATTTTTTTTTTTCAAAACTTTTTTCCATAGGATGAATATACGTAA